ATAATCTTCCTTGAATCTTTCATTGAAAGGGAAAGGACTAAATCCTTTTAAGAAATAAAATTTTTGATCGGAAGATGAATCAAACCGAGAGACCCTTTAACTATTAAAGGGATTAAAGGAACGAATCACACTTTTACCACTAAACTATACCCGCTACAATGCAATTATTGCATATAAATTAACCTTTTGTCGAACAAAGTAATCGGGGGTGTAATAAAAAAATCTGAAAAAAAAATTAGAAAATTCTAGCGTTGACTTAATAAAATTAGTAAAAGCGAATTAAATTCCACTTTTTTTATTTCAAATCTTTTTTTGTCTAAAAATCCATCGGATGAGTCTTTTTAATTTTAACAAAAAAAGGCCCGGCTGGGGACTGACCAGGCCAGGCTATTAAAATAAAAAAGATCTTTTACTTGTGTTTTGACGAGACAAAAAAAAAGGATTCTCTATTTCTATGATTGTAGTTTTATTTATTTCTCTTTCGAGTTCGCGCCTAATCTTTAGCTAAATTTTTAATGTAACTAGAATTACTGAGAAAGTTCTATAAAAACAAAAACATTTATTTATATAATAGTAATATATATATTATATATATAAATAGAGGATAAATATATTTATATAATAAAAAAGAAATTTATATATATATATAATAAAATATAGAAAATGAAAAAATATATATAATATAAAGAATAATCTATACAAAAAAAGAAAGCTTTTTAAGAATAAAGTGGAGAAGGTTCTTTTTCAAACCTTTTTTTTGTTTAATGGAACCTAATAAGTATCCCTTTTGATTCGGAGAGATGGCTGAGTGGACTAAAGCGTTGGATTGCTAATCCATTGTACGAGTTAATCGTACCGAGGGTTCGAATCCCTCTCTTTCCCTTTCTCCTTTTGATGATGTGTAATAGATAAAATCCTAATAAAATTAGAGCATTTCCACTAATTAAATAAAGCAATAAAAACCCTTTCTTTTTTATTCTTCACGTCCCGGATTACGTCCTGGATCATTAGATAGGAATCCAAATATGAAGAGAGAAACAAAGAATATAACTACAGTGTATACAAAAAGTTTGAGAGTAAGCATTACACAATCTCCAAGATCTTACTAAAAAAAAAAAAGAGAATAGATTCTCTATTTTTATATCAAATATCTAATTTTGATACCAAAAAAGAAAAAAAAAGTTTCAGAAAGTCAGTTGTAATGTTGTAATTAAGATAATAGTCGAATCTTTCATATTCAAACAGATTTGCATACCAACATCTAGATATTTTTTTTTTTTGTGAACTCGAATCTAATTAGGTTCTTTCATTTAGGGAAAAGAGGATAAAATTTAGGAAATAGAAATGATCCAGATTTAGTATGGCTGCCGTCAAGATTTTTTGATCTTTTGAATTGTTGGAAGAACAAAAAACATTAATTTTTTTAAGACAGTATTAAGAATTGCATTTTATCGAAAACTTACAGCGGCTTGCCAAACAAAGGCTAAGAGAAGAAAGAAAAGAGGTATTACGGGCATAACATCTACGATTGGATTCAAAAAGGCGTAGGCCTCTGGCAATTTGGCGACTAAAAAAGTGCTTGAAAAAAGGGCAGAATTAAAACAAATACAGATCAAATTAAATATATTAAGCATAACAAAAATTGGTGTTCTTGTGGATAATTTAATTTTGATTGAGTTATTAATATATTTTTTATATAAGGAAAAAATAAAGAAAGATAGTCTAAAAAGACTTTGTTGAACTTACTCAATCAAAAATCCTTTCATTCTCTTATGAGAATTAAAGAAATAATATTTTCATACAATATCTTAATTGAATTCTATGTAATGATCAATAAAGTAAGTTTTATTTGCTATCTACACGTGTTAAAACTCTAGCACCGATGTAACCTATATTTAATTTTGAATTGACGAACAACCAATAGGAATATTACTCTTTTAGTAGTCTTGAATAAAAAGCGAAATGGGGCGTAGCCAAGCGGTAAGGCAACGGGTTTTGGTCCCGCTATTCGGAGGTTCGAATCCTTCCGTCCCAGAGTATAGTCATTACCGAATCAATCTTCTATTGTCTTTGTACACCATCTTTTCTGTTTAAAAATCCAATCTTTTTTAAGAATAAAATATTGAAATGAAAAGAAGAATAAACTTTTTTTTCATTATTTTAACCGAATTCAAAAAAATCTATATTTATAGATATAAATATAGCTATAAATATAGATTTCTATTCAAACTAATATGGGATTCATTTGAATTCTGACTGAACCTTTACGCGTAAATTCACTATTCCATTCATAGAGAAAGAAAAGGTATAGATTACGATATACTGACTGAACTATGACTATTCATGATTCCATAATTGAATCAATTACACAAACTAGAGGAATGTTATGGTAAAACATCGTTTAAAACGATGTGGTAGAAAGCAACGTGCGACTTGAATTGAAGGACCTGATCTGCTGTGGATTTTTTCATCCGCCACTTTTTATATTTTTATATAGGAATATAGGTGCTCTTGGCTCGATATTTTGTATTCTATTTTACTCGAGTCCTACACCTTTTTGGAATATAAAAAAGAGGATGTGAAAGACTCGTATATAGCTTGATATCAAATTTTATCTACTCTTATCTTTCACTTCCATCATATTTATTTTGATTTAATAGTATTCCTCCTAAGATACGAATACTAAAAAAAAACCTGCGAACAACTATTATGTTTTATAATCATAAACAAATTTATGAAAAAAATTTGGATCTAGATTATATAAATTCGAATTTTTTTATAAATACAAAATTTTACTGTATAGAAAAAAATACTGTATATAAAATAGAAAATAATATATTAATTCTGAATAAAACTAATATATATATTATTATATGAATAATTTATTCATCATAAAAAATGAAAGGCCATAAAAAGATTTGAGATTATCTTAACTGGCTTAGTTTTCATTCATTGTATGAACTAACAAACCAAGGGGGTTAAGCTTTTTTATTGATTTTTTCTATTCGTTTCACTATATGAAAAATTCATAATCATATTGACAACATTGTATGGACCAAATATAATTCTCTCATAGATAAATGGATCTATTTATCCCTGACGCACACACGACTGGATTTTTTTCTTTATTCTGGTTGTATCTACATATTTGCAGTACGTTTTTTTTTTGTTTTTTGGGGTTGCTAACTCAACGGTAGAGTACTCGGCTTTTAAGTGCGACTAGCATCTTTTACACATTTGTATGAAGAAAAGGATTCGTCCAAATCTGCGGTAGAGTTTGTAAGACCACGACTGATCCTGAAAGGAATGAATGGAAAAAATAGCATGTCGTATCAAGGGAGAATTCAGATAACATTTTTTTTGCTTTCCTGATCGGTACAACCCTTTTTTGATGTAAAAAAAAAAAAAGAATTCCAATTTGGGTCAAGTGAATAAATATAAATGGATGGATAAAAAACCAGTTTTCCTTATTCCAGGAAAAAAAAAGAAACGAGCTTCCATTCGTAATTTGAAAAATTACCCGAACTAATTAAATGTTAAAAATAAATTAGTGCCTAATACGGGTATGGGAAGGCATTTTTTTCTTGCGTGTTATTATCAATTTTTTCATAAGTCCTAATTATTTTTTTAACTAGTCCATTTGGATTAGGTTGGAGTGTGTAAAAGAAGCAGTATATTGATAAAAAAAATATATATATTTCCAAAATCAAAAGAGCGATTAGGTTAAAAAAATAAAGGATTTCTAATAATCTTGTTTTGTTATTCTATAATATAACGAACAGAAACCTATTAAAGATAGAGAATAGAGAATCCGGTTAGCAGTCTACCTGTTTATGAGGTATCTATTGCTTTCGTAGTCTAATACCTTATTTTGACTGTATCGCACTATGTGTCATTTCAGAACTCAAGAAAATAAAGACTTTACCTTCGGTTCAAATCGAATTTCAATCCAAATGGAGAAATTTCAAGGATATTTAGAGTTCGATGGGGCTCGGCAACAGAGTTTTCTATATCCACTTTTTTTTCGGGAGTATATTTATGTACTTGCTTATGATCATGGTTTAAATAGATTAAATAGAAATCCCTCTATTTTCTTGGAAAATACGGATTATGACAAAAAATATAGTTTACTAATTGTGAAACGCTTAATTTTGCGAATGTATGAACAGAATCGTTTGATTATTCCCACTAAGGATTTGAACCAAAACTCCTTTTTGGGGCATACCAGCCTTTTCTATTATCAAATGATATCCGTTTTATTTGCAGTGATTGTAGAAATTCCATTTTCCCTAAGATTAGGATCCTCTTTTCAAGGAAAACAATTAAAAAAATCTTATAATTTACAATCAATTCATTCAATATTTCCCTTTTTAGAAGACAAATTAACACATTTTAATTATGTGTTAGATGTACTAATACCTTACCCCATCCATCTAGAAATCTTGGTTCAAACCCTACGTTACCGGGTAAAAGATGCCTCTTCTTTGCATTTTTTTCGGTTCTGTTTATACGAGTATTGCAATTGGAAGAATTTTTATATAAAAAAAAAATCAATTTTGAATCCAAGATTTTTCTTGTTCTTATATAATTCTCATGTATGTGAATACGAATCGATCCTTTTCTTTCTACGCAATAGGTCTTCGCATTTACGATCGACATCTTATGAAGTCCTTTTTGAACGAATTTTATTCTATGGAAAAATACAACATTTTTTAAAAGTTTTTGTTAATAATTTTCCGGTGATCCTAGGGTTGCTCAAGGATCCTTTCATACATTATGTTAGATATCACGGAAGATGCATTCTGGCAACAAAGGATACGGCGCTTCTGATGAATAAATGGAAATATTATTTTGTTAATTTCTGGCAATGTTATTTTTCCGTATGGTTTCAATCGCAAAAGGTCAAGATAAATAAATTATCTAAAGAAAATTTAGAGTTTCTGGGTTATCTGTCAAGTTTGCAATTAAACCCTTTAGTGGTACGTAGTCAAATGCTAGAA